TGTTCGAGTGGATACTGCTACTTCTTCTCGAACCATACTAATATTATTGTTTGATCAGATCATTGAATCATTTATTTCTATTGCAATCCATTCAATTTTGATTTCTACACACGTCTTTTTTTAGGAGGCCTACACCCATTATGTGGCATAGGGGTTACGTCACGTACGAAACTTAATAGTATACCACTTCTACGAATGGCTCGTAATGCTGCATCTCTTCCGAGACCAGGGCCTTTTATCATGACTTCTGCTCGTTGCAGACCCCGATCCACTGCCGTACGAATAGCATTTCCTGCTGCGGTTTGAGCAGCAAATGGTGTCCCTCTTCTTGTGCCTCTGAATCCACAAGTACCAGCGGAGGACCAAGAAACCACCCGACCTATTACATCTGTAACAGTCACAATGGTATTGTTGAAACTCGCTTGAACATGAATAACTCCTTTTTGTATTCTACGTCCATTCTTACGTGAACCAATTCTTGGTATAGCTTTTGTCATATTTTATCATCTCATAAATATGAGTCAGAGATATACGGATATATCCATTTCATGTCAAAAAAGATCCTTTATTTGTACATCGGACCGTTTAGAAAGTCCCTTGTTAGAAAGATTACCCCTGTCTCTGTTTATGTTTCGGATTGGAACAAATTACTATAATTTGTCCCCGCCTACGGATCAGTCGACATTTTTCACAAATTTTACGAACGGAAGCCCTTATTTTCATATTTGTTATTCCTTAATTCCAAATATACTCCTTGGAAGAAAATAAGTCTCTTGAAATTTTGAACCTCGAATTGTATTCCCATGAAAGGAATGTTTAAATTCAAATAAAAAGCCACCTAATCATTCGACTCTTTGTTGCGAAGTCTATAAATTATACGTCCCCTAGTTGAATCATAACGACTTACTTCGATTTTGACTCTATCTCCTGGTAGTATCCGGATAAAACTCCGTCGGATCCTCCCCGAAACATAACCTAGAATCAGATCTTCATTGTCTAAACGAACTCGGAACATACCATTGGGAAGTGATTCAGTAATTAAACCTTCGTGAATCAATTTTTGTTCTTTCATTCCAGGTAACCCCCTTGAAGTATCAACTAATGGAGGAGGAGTAATAGTAGACAATTCGTCTTTCCTCTCTTTTTCCCAAATAGCAAGTTACGGATCAAATTCGGATACCAGAAGGATCACCAGATATAATACAAAATTTCTCCCCCAATTCTTTCTAGTCGAGCCTCTCGATCTGTCATTATACCTCGAGAAGTAGAAAGAATTACGACCCCCATTCCACCTAAAATCCTAGGAATTCGTTGATGGTTGGAATAGATTCGTAGACCGGGACGACTGATACGCTTTAAAATATTTCTATATGTCCCTTTCCTATTCCTTCTATGTCGCAGGGTTGAAACCAAGAAATATTTGTTGTTTTCCCTATGTTTCCTAACATTTTCAATAAACCCTTCTTGTAGAAGTATTTTAACAATGTTTTCGGCGATATTAGTAGATGCTATTCGAACCGTTCCTTTTTTATCCATGTTAGCATTTCTTATAGAAGTTATTATATCGGCAATAGTGTCCCTACCCATGACGAACTAAAATTATGGGTGCCTTCCAGTTTTGATATAATCAACATGTTCCTTTTTTTTTTTTTCATTTTTTCTTATTTATTTATGAATTATTAAAGGTATATGCGTGAGACACAATCTACTAACGTGATCTATTTCAGAGACCTGACTATACTCTATCACGGTCTCATCTACTAGTATTTATAAGACTTCAGGAGCTAATGAGACTATTTTAGTGAAATTCAACTGTCTCAATTCCCGCGCGATCGCTCCAAAAACTCGAGTTCCTTTTGGATTTCCTTCTTGATCAATGACAACTGCTGCATTGTCATCATATCGTATTATCATACCGTTGTCGCGTTTGAGTTCTTTACATGTACGTACAATTACAGCTCTGATCACTTCTGATCTTTCGAGAGGCATATTGGGCACTGCTTCTTTGATTACAGCAACAATAACGTCACCAATATGAGCATATCGTTGATTACTAGCTCCTATGATTCGAATACACATCAATTCTCGAGCCCCGCTGTTGTCCGCTACATTCAAATGGGTCTGAGGTTGAATCATATCATTTTTTTTTTTTTTTGAATCTGCTCTTTCAATGCAAAAGGCAAAGGAAAAAGAGAGAAATATTGTCTGCCCAGAAATCCAAAAATCTGCGATTGTATTTTTCATCACAAATACCCTTCACATACCTATCACGCGATAATGAATTGAGTTCGTATAGGCATTTTGCACGCAGCTATTTCAATAGCTGCTCTGGCTACAGTTTCTGATACTCCGCCCATTTCATAAAGTATTCGACCGGGTTTAACGACAGATACCCAATATTCGGGAGATCCTTTCCCCGAACCCATACGTGTTTCGGTAGGTCTTACTGTAACGGGTTTGTCGGGAAATATACGTACCCATATTTTTCCACCACGGCGTGCATATCGTGTCATTGCTCGTCGTCCTGCTTCTATTTGTCTAGATGTGATCCAAGCGGGTTCAAGTGCCTGAAGAGCGTATCTGCCGAAACAAATATGATTGCCTCGATAAGATATTCCCTTCATTCTTCCTCTATGTTGTTTACGGAATCTGGTTCTTTTGGGGTTATAGTTGATGGTTGTTTCTCAATCCCATCTCTACTGCAGAACCGGACATGAGAGTTTCTTCTCATCCAGCTCCTCGCGAATGAAACGATTCAATAAGATTACGTATATGTATTTATTGAATGAATAATACACTGAATCATGGAATTTATTGATATTTAATCTGTCACACGGGAATCCGTATAGTATATAGTATATATGGCTAGACGGATATTTCTATTTTATTTATATGGGATAATGCCTTTCTTTTGAAAATGAATCCTTGACCTTTACCGAATCTGTCAAAATACTGCAATCCAATAATGGTTTCGCGGGCGAATATTGACTCTTTCCATATTTGCTTCATTCGTAGGGTGAACCCATGACCTATCAGAAGAAATTAATTGGTTCCTGGTTGATTCCGCCATCCCACCCAATGAATCATTAGGATTCGTTTTCAATAGAATCTTCCGCAGTCACAGGTTTCGTCGTTCCCATAGCTTTTCCATTAATGGCTAGGCCTGAACTATGCAATGGAGCTCCTAATTAAATTCGTTCCCGAGCCAATCTCCTCAGTCTCTATTGACTCGGGGCTCTTTATTATTTGTATTTTTCTTATGAACCGTATTCATCTAATTATGGACGAATCAGTATTGATGCTTTATCACACTGCCTTTTATGATATGATGTGATTGATAGACCATACATATTGGAATCATATATCATGGAGATTCTCCTTCTCTCTTTCTCTCGCCCTTCCAGTTACCCACATCCCTCTATTTTTCTTTCCAACCTATAAATGGATTTTTCCTTTATGGAAAAAAAAAAAGATTTCAGTTGCTACAACTATATGATCGATACATCATATGGCGACTGCTTCCTTGGATCTCGATAATACAAAGCAATGAGTTGGTTACTAGTTCTTATAGTTATTAGTTAGGGGCTGGTCTGTTTTTTGAATCCCAACTTTAAATAAAAAACCAACGAGTCACACACTAAGCATAGCAGTTCCACCAAAAGGTCAATCGAATTTTTATTCAACCTTATAGAATTAGAATTGCTCATTTTTCATTTTTTTTTTTATTGAAGTGAAAAGGAATAGTTTGTAGTTTTTGTTCTATCACTGAATAGAATGGCAAGCAAAGGAAGGGTCCATTATTGCTCGTCTACAAATATCCAAATTTTGATGCCCAATGCCCCATAGGCAGTTCGAACTGTATAGGAACAATGATCAATTTTAGCTCGAATGGTTTGGAGGGGAACCCTGCCTTCTCTGATCCATTCGACACGTGCAATTTCTTTTCCGTCGATACGCCCAGCAATTTCCACTTGAATTCCTTTTGTGTCTGCTTGTTCAGTTAATTCAATAGCTTTTTTCATTGCCTTTCGAAACGAAACCCTATTCTTTAATTGTAGAGCTATATATTCTGCAAGAATATTAGGTTGTCCATAAGGTTTTGCAACTCTTGTAATAGCAATGTTAAGTCTCCGATTCACAGAATGAAGCCCCTTTTGTACATTGATCTGCAATTCTTCGATTCCTCGTGTTTGGCCTTCTATTAACAAATTTGGGAATCCAATATAGATTATGACCTGGATCAAGTCCATTTTTTTTTGAATCTCTATATGTGCAATTCCAATTCCTTCGAAACTTGAAGATACTCTTATATTTTTTTGTACATATATCTTGATACAATCCCGTATTTTTTCATCTTCCTGGAGACCTATGTAATAACTTTTTGGTTGTGCGAACCAAAGGGAACGATGACTTTGGTTTTCGCCAAGGCGGAAACCGAGTGGATTTATTTTTTGACCCATCTTTTTTTTTCTCTCTCTCTCTCCTTCTCTATATATCTTTCTATTATAGGATCTCTCCATACATTTTTTGTTTCTAAAAATATATCCTGATCTGTTTTCTTTTTAGAGCTATCCTTCAATACAATAATTATATGACAGGCGGGTCTTTCTATCGGATAACTACGTCCTCTAGCCCTGGGTTTTAACTTTTTCACGATAGTACCCCCATTGACTTCGGCTTTACTAATGACTGAATCAGCTTCGTTGAAACTTTTATTGTGACTAGCATTTGCTGCTGCAGAATAAACCAGTTTAAAAATGGGATAAAATGCTCGATAAGGCATGAGTTCCAGTAACATAAGTGTTTTCTCATAGGAATGCCCACGAATCTGATCAATGACTCTTCGTGCTTTGTGAGCAGACATACATATACGTTGAGCTAAAGCTTGTACTTGTGTACTTGAGCTCCTCTTCATCTTCTGCTTTTTCAAGGTCTTCTTCCACTTTCTCCACTTTGACATAAGATAAGGTTCGCCTCCCGCCAATGAACGATGAGCACCTATTTCACTTTATTTTATTAACGGAGAGATCTAGTATCGTTTCTCGCGTGTCCCTGGAAAGTAAGAGTAGGTGCAAATTCTCCTAATTTTTGACCCACCATACGATCCGTTATATAAATAGGTAAATGCGCCTTTCCATTATGAATGGCAATTGTATTGCCGATCATTGTGGGTATAATGGTAGATGCCCGGGACCAAGTTACTATTATCTCTTTTTCCTCTCTCATGTTAAGCTTCTTTATTTTTTCCAATAAATGATTAGCTACAAAAGGATTTTTTTTTAGTGAACGTGTCACGGCCTATTATTCCCCCCCCCTTTTTTTTTTTTTGAAAAGACGAGTAAAAAACAATATTTATTTGATTTTGAATATTCCTATTTACGGCGACGAATAATAAAACTATTACTATATTTATTCCTTTTCCTACTTCTTCTTCCAAGCGCAGGATAACCCCAAGGGGTTGTGGGTTTTTTTCTACCAATCGGGGCCCTCCCTTCACCACCCCCGTGGGGATGGTCTACAGGGTTCATAACTACCCCTCTTACTACAGGACGCCTACCTAGCCAACACTTAGATCCGGCTCTACCCAAACTTTTCTGGTTCGCCCCAACATTACCCACTTGTCCGACTGTTGCTGAGCAGTTTTTGGATATCAAACGGACCTCCCCAGATGGAAATCTTAATGTGACCGATTTACCCTCTTTTGCAATCAGTTTCGCTACAGCACCTGCTGCTCTAGTTAATTGTCCACCCTTTCCAAGTGTGATTTCTATGTTATGTACGGCCGTGCCTAAGGGCATATGGGTTGAAGTAGATTTTTCTTTTTGATCAATAAAAACCCCTTCCCAAACCGTACAAGCTTCTTCCAAAGCATACGGCTTTCCGGATGTATATATATATATTATATGATGATATCTAGACAGATGGATTTTATATGAATCGTGTGATGAAGTACCACATGAGTGGATATATAGGAATACAAATCTGCCAAATCACTCATGTTATGATCTTATACATCCTAGGTCTCTCCGTTTCGTCATCTGGCTTATGTTCTTCATGTAGCATTCAGACCGAATGACTCTATGAAATTACGTCGCTACTTCCACATATTACGGGTAACGTAGGAGACATCTCTATTTTTCCCCGGGGGAATTTTTAGAATTACCACCACTTGGCTTTCAATTCACCTCTGACCATCAAATGAAATGTGAATAACCCATCCTCTTCTCTTTGAAACAAGGGTCGCTTCCGCTTCTGTCCGTGCTTCAAACAATTTTGTCTTCTCCATATTACCATATCTGGAGTGTCAATAATTTTATATGAGGAACTACTGAACTCAATCACTTGCTGCCGTTACTCTTCAGTTTTCTGTTGAGGTCTATCCCGTAGAGGTACTCAAATTGGATCAGTGATCAATTTCTAGGTTTCGTCGTAAACCCAATTGGTTACTTCCAATTACGTAAATCCATAGTTCAAACCGCACTCAAAGGTAGGGCATTTCCCATTGATATAGGAACTTCTGTACCGGAAACAATGGTATCTCCAATTATAGCCCCTCTGGGATGTAAAATATATCCTTTCTCACCATCTCCATAGTGTATGAGACAAATGTATGCATTTCGATTAGGGTCATATTCTATGGTTACGATCCTAGCAGATATGTCTTTTTCATTCCGTCGAAAATCTATTTTGCGGTATAGACGCTTATGGCCTCCTCCTCTATGCCCTGCGGTAATGATTCCCCTGGAATTACGACCTTTACCACAGCGATGCTGTCCATAGATCAAATTATTTCGCGGATTGGATTTCACTTGACTGTCTACGGATCCTTTGCGTATGCTCGGGGTAGAAGTTTTGTATAAATGTATCGCCGTGTTATTTAGTATTTTTTTTTTTCTTTTTTTTTTTACTTAAATGATTATAAGAGGTAAAATAGAATAACCCGGTTGAAGCGTAATGATCATACGTCTGTAATGCATTGTATGTCCCATAATGGGTCCCATTCTTCTACCCTTTCCCGGGTAGTTGATGACTATTTATTACTTTGACGCCAAAGAAGAGTTCGACCCAATGCTTTATTTCTGTCCTAGTTGATCCTGATTCGACATTACTAGTTGATCCTGATTCGACATTAGAAGTATATTGATTGTTCCCCAATAACCGAATACTTTTTTCTGTAAAGACTACATATTTGATTCCATCCATAAATCTACTTTCTTCCCCACGAGTTCCAGTATCGATAAGAATTCTAGTTCTTACTCTTCATATGTTATGGTTGGTATGAATATACCATACCAATTCGTTATGTATGGATGATGAGATTCCATTGATACGGAGCCAGTGGAACTAGCCTTATTGAATGTCCCCGTTGGCCTGCATCCAGCAGGAATTGAACCTACGAATTCGCCAATTATGAGTTGGGCGCTTTAACCATTCAGCCATGGATGCTTCACTGGGGTCATTGTACATCGCAAGTGACCCAAATTCAATTCACTTAGATTCTTTTGGATTCTTTAGGAGGAATCAATGAAATGAGAGGACATCAATTCAAATCCTGGATCTTCGAATTGAGAGAAATCAAGAATTCTCACGATTTCTTGGATTCATGGATCCAACCCGATTCGGTGAAATCTTTCACTTCCTTTTTTTTCCACCAAGAGCGCTTTATAAAACTTTTTGATTCCCGAACTTTGAGTGTCCTAATTTCACGTGATTCACAGGGTTCAATTCGTCGACATTGCACGATCAAAGGTGTAGTACTGCTTGTACTTGTAGTAGCGGTCCTTATATACAATCGAAATAGGGTCGAAAGAAAAAATATCTATTTGATGGGGCTTCTTCCTAAACCTCTGCGTTCCATTGGACCCCCAAATTATACATTGAAAGAATCCTTTTGGTCTTCCAATCTCAATAGGTTGATTGTTTCGCTCCTGTATCTTCCAAAAGGGAAAAAGATCTATGAGAGTTGTTTCATGGATCCGAAAGAAAGTACTTGGGTTCTTCCAATAACTAAAAAGTGTATCATGTCTGAATCTAACTGGGGTTCGCGGCGATGGAGGAATGCGATCGTAAAAAAGAGGAATTCCGGCTGTAAGATATCGAATGAAATTGCAGCTGGAATTGAGATCTCATTCAAAGAGAAAGATATAAAATATCTGGAGTTTTTTTTTGTATCCTATACGAATGATCCGATCCGCAAGGACCATGATTGGAAATTCTTTGACCGCCTTTCTCCGAGTAAGAAGCGAAACATAATCAACTTGAATTCGGGACAGCTATTCGAAATTTTAGTGAAACATTTGATTTGTTATCTCATGCCTGCTTTTCGTGAAAAAAGACCAATTGATGAGGGGGGGTTCTTCAAACAACAAGGAGCTGAGGAGACTATTCAATCAAACGAGATTGAACATGTTTCCCTTCTCCTCTCGAGAAACAAGGGGGGTATTTTTTTGCAAAATTGCGCTCAATTTCATATGTGGCAATTCCGCCAAGATCTCTTCGTTATTGGGGGGAAGAATCGGCACAAATCGGATTTTTTGAGGAACGTCTCGAGAGAGAATTTGATTTGGTTAGACAATGCATGGTTGGTAAACAGGAATCGGGTTTTTAGCAAGGTACGGAATGTATCGTCAAATATTCAATATGATTCCATAAGATCCATTTTCTTTCAAGTAACGGATTCTAGCCAATCGAAAGGATTTTCTGATCAATCCATAGATCCTTTCAATTCCATTAGTAATGAGGGTTCGGAATATCACACATTGATCAATCAAACGGAGATTCAGCAACTAAAAGAAAGATCAATTCTTTTAGATACTTCCTTTCTTCAAACGGAACGAACAGAGATAAAATCAGATAGATTCTCAAAATACCTTTCCGGATATTCCTCAATGGCTCGGCTATTCCCGGAACGTGAGAAGCAGATGAATAATCAGCTGCTTCCAGAAGAAATAGAAGAATTTCTTGGGAATCCTACAAGATCAATTCGTTCTTTTTTCTCTGATAGATGGTCAGAACTTCATCTGGGTTTGAATCCTACCGAGAGGTCGACTATAGATCAGAAATTGTTGAAGAAACAACAAGGTGTTTCTTTTGTCCCTTCGAGGCGATCGGAAAATAAAGAAATAGTTGATATATTCAAGATAATTACGTATTTACAAAATACCTCCTCAGTTCATTCGATTGCAGCAGATCCGGGATGGGATATGGTTCCGAAGGATGAACCGGATATGGACAGTTCCAATAGGATTTCATTCTTGAACGAAAATGCATTTTTTGATTTATTTCATCTATTCCATGATCGGAACAAAAGGGGATACAGGTTGCACCACGAGTTTGAATTAGAAGAGACATTTCAAGAAATGGCAGATCTATTCACTCTATCAATAACCGAGCCGGGTTTAGCCTATCATAATAAGGAATTTGGCTTGTCTATTGATTCCTACGGAAAATTATTGAATGAGGTATTCAACTCCGGGGATGAATCGAAAAAGAAATCTTTATTGGTTCTATCTTCTATTTTTTATGAAGAGAATGAATCTTTTTATCGAAAGATAAAAAAAAAATCGGTCCGGATCTCCTGCGGGAATGATTTGGAAGATCCAAAACCAAAAATAGCGGTATTTGCTCACAACAACATAATGGAGGCGATCCATCAATATAGATTGATCCGAAATCAGATTCAAATCCAATATAGTACCTATGGGTACATAAGAAATGTATTGAATCGATTCCTTTTAATGAATCGACCCGATTGCAACTTCGCATATGGAATTCAAAAGCACCCAATAGGAAATGATATTCTGAATCATCTAACTATAATAATAGATAAGATCAACCAACATTTATCCAATTTGAAAAAGATTAAAAAGATTAAGAAGAAGTGGTTCGATCCTCTTATTTCTCGAACCGAGAGATCCACGAATATGGATCCTAATGTATATAGATACAAATGCTCCAATGGAAGCAAGAATTTCCAGGAACATTTGGAGCATTTCGTTTCTGAGCAGAAACACCGTTTTCAAGTAATGTTCGATCGATTACGTATTAATCAATATTCGATTGATTGGTCCGAGGTTATCGACAAACAAGATTTGTCCAAGTCACTTCGTTTCTTTTTGTCCAAGTCACTTCTCCTTTTGTCCAAGTCGCTTCTCTTTTTATCTAAGTCACTTCCTTTTTTCGTTGTGAGTCTCGGGAATATCTCCATTCATAGGGCCGAAATCCGCATCTATGAATTGAAAGGTCTGAATGATCAACCCGGCAATCAGTTGTTAGAATCAATAGGTGTTCAAATCGTTTATTTGAATAAATTGAAACCCTTCTTATTGTATGATCATGATACTTCCCAAAGATCGAAATTTTTAATCAATACAGGAACAATATTACCTTTTTTGTTCAACAAGATACAAAAGTGCATGATTGACTCATTCCGTACTAGAAAAAATCGCAGGAAATCCTTTGAGAACACGGATTCCTATTTATCACTGATATCCCACGATCGAAACAATTGGTTGAATCCTCAGAAAAGTTCATTGATATCTTCTTTTTATAGAGCAAATAGACTTCAATTCTTGAATCATCCCCATCGCTTCTGGTTCTATTGTAACAAAGGATTCCATTTTTATGGGGAAAAGACCCGTATCCATAATTATGATTTTACATATGCACAATTCCCCAATATCTTGTGTATTCGCAACAAAATATTTTCTTTGTGTTTCGGTAAAAAAAAACATGTTTTGGGAGAGAGAGAGACTATTTCACCAATTGAGTCACAGGTATCTGGCATATTCATACCTAACAATGTTCCACAAAGTGGTAACGAAACGTATAACTTGTACAAATCTTTCCATTTTTCAATTCGATCCGATCCATCCGTTCCTATTTACTCGATTGCAGACATTTCTGGAACACCTGTAATAGAGGAACAAATAGTCAATTTTGAAAGAACTTATTGTCAGTTTCTTTCAGATATGAATCTATCTGATTCAGAAGGAAAAAACTTGCATCACTATCTCCGTTTCAATTCAAACATGGGTTTGATTCACACTCCATGTTTTGAGAAATATGTGCCGTCCGGAAAGAGGAAAGAACTGAGTCTTTGTCTAAAGAAAAACGTTGAGAAGGGGGAAGTAGGTAGAACCCTTCAACGAGATAGTGCTTTTTCAAATCTCTCAAAATGGAATTTGTTCCAAACCTATATGCCATGGTTCCTTACTTGGACGGGGTGTAAATATCTTTATTTCACCTTAAAAAACAATATTTATTTGATATTGAATATTCCCTTTCAATATTCCCTAAGTGGCAGTCAAAATTTTGTGTCCGTTTTTCATGATATTATGCATGGATCAGATATATCATGGCCAATTCCTCAGAAAAAGTGGTGGTCGATTCTTCCACAACGGAATCTGATAAGTGAGAGTTCGAGTAAGTGTTTACAGAATCTTCTTCTGTCCGAAGAAATGATTCATCGAAATAATGAGTCACCCATTCCATTGATATGGACACATCTGAGATCACCAAATGCTTGGGAGTTCCTCTATTCAATTCTTTTCCTTCTTCTTGTTGCTGGATATCTCGTTCGTACACATCTTCTCTTTGTTTTCCGAGCCTCTAGTGAGTTACAGACAGAGTTAGAAAAGATCAAATCTTTGATGATTCCATCATACATGATTGAGTTGCGAAAACTTCTGGATAGGTATCCTACATCTGAACTGAATTCTTTCTGGTTAAAGAATCTCTTTCTGGTTGCTCTGGAACAATTAGGAGATTCTCTGGAAGAAATACGGGATTCTGCTTCTGGCGGCAACATGCTATTGGGTGGTGGTCCCGCTTATGGGGTCAAATCAATACGTTCTAAGAAGAAATATTTGAATATCAATCTCATCGATCTCATCAGTATCATACCAAATCCCATCAATCGAATCACTTTTTCGAGAAATACGAGACATCTAAGTCGTACAAGTAAAGAGATCTATTCATTGATAAGAAAAAGAAAAAACGTGAACGGTGATTGGATTGATGATAAAATAGAATCCTGGGTCGCGAACAGTGATTCGATTGATGATGAAGAAAGAGAATTCTTGGTTCAGTTCTCCACCTTAACGACGGAAAAAAGGATTGATCAAATTCTATTGAGTCTGACTCATAGTGATCGTTTATCAAAGAATGACTCTGGTTATCAAATGATTGAACAACCGGGATCCATTTACTTACGATACTTAGTTGACATTCATAAAAAGTATCTAATGAATTATGAGTTCAATAGATCCTGTTTAGCAGAAAGACGGATATTCCTTGCTCATTATCAGACAATCACTTATTCACAAACCTCGTGTGGGGCTAATAGTTCTCATTTCCCATCTCATGGAAAACCCTTTTCGCTCCGCTTAGCCCTATCCCCTTCTAGGGGTATTTTAGTGATAGGTTCTATAGGAACTGGACGATCCTATTTGGTCAAATACCTAGCGACAAACTCCTATGTTCCTTTCATTACGGTATTT